ATCAGTCCTTCCCATGGGTTAGTGTCCCACCAAATAATTGGAGGAGTGAAATCCTAATCTAATTCAAAAAAAGCAGTAAGTCCAAGGAAATAAACTAATAAAAAATACGTATTTTTTTTTTTCGGATTAAACAAAGGGATTCGCAAATAAAAGTGCTAACGCTACAACCAGTCCATAAATTGTTAAAGCTTCCATAAAAGCCAGACTAAGCAATAAAGTACCTCGTATTTTTCCCTCCGCCTCGGGCTGTCTCGCGATCCCTTCTACAGCTTGGCCCGCAGCAGTACCTTGACCAACCCCAGGTCCAATAGAAGCAAGCCCGACGGCCAACCCAGCAGCAATAACGGAAGCGGCAGAAATCAGTGGATTCATGATAAGTTCCTCACACCAAAATAAGTAAATAGTTAATGATACGATCAACCAATAAATTATGACTTAATTATTCCATCGCTAAGATCTATACAGTCGAAGGAAATAAGAACTCGGAATTGAAGTAATAATATTATTATTGAATTATCAGAACGGCTTCGATATTTCTTTTTTAGTTTTTATTCACAGAATTTTTTTGAATCCATACCATTCTTTTTGAATTTTTCGTTTTTTCTTATTTTCTTGATTGAATCTCTTTATTCAATAGTCACTTTATTTTATTCATTTAATATTCAATTCACAACTACAAAGGAAATGGAGGGGATTCCATTGGAATTCCTATCTAAATTCACAGTAATAGAGCCGCTTAGATATTACATATATAACTAATTAATATCTAATATTACATATACATGTGTTTCTTGGATAACGTAAATCAACCATTCATATCTTACATTCAATCGGATTATAGAATCATTCTTCGAAACATTCACAAGAGTTGTCTTATACTAATTAGAGTACATACATCTAGTTCGGCCCCCCCTAACCAATCCATTTTTTTTTATAAATTTGAAGTTTTTTGTAAATCTTTATTTTTTCTTTTTTACTCGCCGACGCAGGTACAATCAATCTACATGGACAAATTCGTTAGATCGAATCGTTGCATCGAAATAGAAGTATTTGATTGATCTAAGTTCAGGTAATTTATTATTTATTAAAATTCTCTTTTGGTCAACCGTTTAATTGGATGAAATCAACTTGAATGGGAATTCTTCTATATAACAATAGCATCTTTTTTAAAATAGCACACTATAATACTATAAGTATTACAATCCTAATTATTATTCAGATTATGATTACTAATATCTAATAATATTGGATATTGGAATTAAATGAACAAAACAATATAAAGATAGTATTCATTGGGGGGGGGGGATAAATAGACCGAACTGGAATTTTAGGAAAAAGATCTTTTCGATCTCTTTCCTTTTTTTTACTTCCCCTTTTGTTTGTTGCAATTCCCTAATACCGCTAATATCTTATTTTTGACTATTACTTCTATACTTTATATAGTTTATATTTATATAATTTATCTATTTATTTTTATATATTATGCTCCTTAAGCAGATTACCTTGATACGCACATATATTGCGTAAGGCTTAAACCAAAAAAAGACTATTTCGAAAACTAGTCAATGATGACCCTCCATGGATTCGCCTATATAAGCCGCAGCTAAAGTTGCAAAAATAAGAGCTTGAATACCGCTTGTAAATAATCCAAGTAACATGACGGGTATAGGAACCACTGAAGGTACTAAAGAAACAAGAACAAGAACTACTAATTCATCAGCTAATATATTTCCGAAAAGTCGAAAACTAAGTGATAGGGGTTTTGTGAAATCTTCTAAAATATTAATGGGTAAAAGGATTGGAGTTGGTTGAATGTATTTACCAAAATAACCTAATCCTTTTTTACTAAGACCCGCATAGAAATATGCTACTGACGTGAGTAAAGCTAAAGCAACAGTAGTATTTATATCATTTGTAGGCGCGGCTAATTCCCCATGAGGTAACTGTATGATTTTCCAAGGTAAAAGAGCACCCGACCAATTCGAAACAAAAATAAATAGAAACAAAGTTCCAATAAAGGGAACCCATGGACCGTATTCTTCGCCAATCTGAGTTTTGCTCACATCTCGAATGAATTCAAGAACATATTCGAAGAAATTCTGACTGTCAGTAGGAATGGTTTGTGGATTACGAACAGCTATAATGGCTGAACCTAATAAGATAGCAATTACAACCCAAGAAGTAATAATTACTTGGGCATGGACTTGAAAACCTCCTATTTTCCAATAGAAATGTTGGCCGACTTCCACACCGGATATATCGTATAAGCCTTTTAGTGTGTTGATATAACATAATAGAACATTCATATTGCCCTCTGAAAAAAATAGAACTTTAAAAAGAATTATTTTGATTCAACCTTCTCTTTTTTCGACTTGCCTAGTTGACTTATATATATTTGTATACCAATTAATTACATAATATCCCTAGTTACTTGTATCTCTTTTAGGAAGCATAACCGATTTCATAAATCTATGGAGTTCCCAAAATAATTTTTTTATTTTATTATTCATTATTAATATGAATCAAGGATTTCGTATATAACTAGAACGACCCTCACAAATTGCAAATACTAATTTGTTAAGAATTAATCGGATTGAAGCTATCGCGTCATCATTTGCTGGGATCGAAATATCAGCGAGACTTGGGTCACAATTTGTATCGATTAAACAAATCGTTGGAATTCCCAAAATCATACATTCTCGAAGAGCCATATATTCTTCTTGCTGATCAACGATTATTACAATATCGGGTAATCCAGTCATATATTTGATCCCGCCCAGATATGTTTGCAAGTGAGATAATTGTCTCTTCAACATAGCTGAATCTCTTTTCGGAAGACGATTGAGTCTCCCCATCTTTTGTTCCGTTCTCAAGTCCCTGAACTTATGAAGTATCGTTTCCGTAGTATACCAATTCGTTAACATACCGCCTAGCCATTTTTTATTAACATAATGACAACGGGCCCTTATTGCAGCCCGTGCTACTGAATCGGCTGCTTTATTTTTGGTACCAACAATTAAGAATTGCTTTCCCCTACTTGCTGTATCAAAAACTAAATCACAAGCTTCTGATAAAAAACGGGCAGTTCTAATAAGATTTATAATATGAATACCTTTACGCTTTGAAGAGATATAAGGTTCCATTCTAGGATTCCATTTACTAGTACCATGACCAAAATGAACTCCTGCTTCCATCATTTCTTCCAAATGGATGTTCCAATATCTTCTTGTCATTTATTTATCCGCACCTCCTTTCTTTTTATTAAAAAAAAGAGAGACGGGGTGCCCTGAAATAGAAATAAATAATTGTTCCGATGGAACCTTCGTTTCTACCTCTAACGGATATTGGCCATTGATACACGATTCAAACCATTAATATTAATTTCTTTCTATTCTATTTGTTATTTTATTATCTTTATTACTATATACCAAATAAAAATAAAAAATAAAAAAATGACCGCAAATACAAATAGCTAAAAAGAAAGGGGGTGAATCCGCTCTTAGGAATCATTCAACCCTCGAAATGATTGTCTCAGTGTATCGTGTAAATTCCTTGAAATGAAAAAATCAAATAATTCTCTGTGGTGGAACAAAATATCTCGCATTTCTGCCTCGAATAGTTTATTGTTTTTGGTTTCCAAAGGAATGTTGGTATGTTGCCTTGAACGTTGCACTAATCCGTTGAATCCCGTACCAACGGGTATCATCCCCCCTAGAACAACGTTCTCTTTCAGACCTTTCAACCAATCGATACGACCCCGGAGAGCGGCTTTTGCTAAAACTCGAGCAGTTTCTTGAAAACTTGCTTCGGATATAAAACTTTGAGTATTTAGAGATGCTTTCGTTATTCCCAATAAGATAGCTCGGTAACAGATCGCTTCTTCCAAAGCGCGCCCTGTTCGTTCCGCCCGCAACAATTCAATCAGTTCTCCGGGTGAAAAAACATTAGACATTCCCTCTTCTGAAACCAACACTTTTGATGTTATTTGACGCACAATAATTTCTATATGTCGATTATGAATCTGCACCCCCTGAGATCTATAAACTTTTTGGATCTTATTAACCAAAGAGATACGCCCTTGCACTATAGTTAGCTCAGCACCAATCAAGAATCTCCAAGGAATTCCAATAATTTTTGTTATACTCTTGTTCCAACCCTCCATTCTCTTTTCTAGGTTCATCGATATTGAATCAATCGAACGCACTTCTAACACTTGTTCCACTTTTGGAAGACCTTGCGTTATATCCCTAGATCTCGATTTTTCATATATAAATGTAACTAATGTATCTCCTTTGTAAAGGATTTCTCCATAATGGCCATGAACGGTTGCTCCCGGAGTGGCCAAATAAGCTTTAGCCGATCTTATTACTACAGAGTCAATTTGAACAATTAGAACTTGACCCGATTTTAAGTGCGGTCCGTTTTTGGATATACATAAATTTTCACAAATAAACTGCCCAAGGCTAATTATTCTAGACGCTTCTTCACAATAATTATGATGGAGAAAATTCCAATTCAAATTGAATGGATTCAAAACGATGTTACCGCGCGGATCGGGATTATTATAAATAGAAACCCTACCATTTTCATCCATTAAATAATATTTAAGCACTTGAAAAGTCTGTTTGAAATTGTCAAGTTGTAAATATTTAGTTCCCGAGATCTGATTATAAGTTATTAAATGGTAAAATGAATAAAAATGCGCAATTTGAGGGGTTCTTCCTAATCCTAAAGGTCCCAAGGAATTCCTAATTGGAATTAGACTATCTCTTTTCATTGATTCTTTTTTTATTACATCATTGTAATATTTTACATCGTTGAATGGACCCATTTGAAAACAATTAGATGCTGACAAAATTATAAAAGACTGGCATTCCTTATTCCTCTTCAACAACGTACGAATAGTTACTTGATTTTGGCTAAGTGATTGTTGAATCCCTGCCTTGGAAGAAATAGAATAAAATGGATTGATACTGGTGCGGTCTGGCCTCTTATCAAAG